CAAATTCTAAAGTTTCAAAAAAAAAGTTTTCTGGGTTTAACAATTTTAAAAGAAAAAATAAATAAACTTTCAAAATCAAAAAGCCCATTATTTGGATTTAGAGAAATATATGAATTGAATGAAACTAAAAACGAAAAAGATTCGACAACCATTACTCAAACGAGCCATAAAAGGTCCATTCCAACTATGGATTGGATAAATTATTCATTGAAAAAAAAAAAAATGAAAGATCTGAATGTCAGAACAAAGACAATCAGAAATCAAATAGAAAAAATTACAAAAGAAAAGAGAAAAGGTGTTATAATTTCAAAGATAAATAATAGTCGTAACAAACTAAGTTCCAATGCTAAAAGCTTAAAATCATTAAAAAATATTTCGCGGATATTACAGCGAAGCAATGCTCAATTAGTGCATAAATCATCTTTTTTTACAAAAATTTTGATTGAAAGAATATATATAGATATTCTTCTAGTTATCATTAAGATTCTGAGGATCAATATACAGTTTTTTTTTGAATCAACAAGAAAAACTATTAATAAATACATTTACAATAATAAAGAAAATCCTAAAAGAATTGATAAAACAAATAAAAATCAAATTCATTTTATTTCAATTATAAAAAAGTCATTTAATTATAGTAATGGTAGTCTTATTAATAATAATTTACATATTTTTTCTGACGCAGCCTCTTTGTCACAAGCATATGTATTTTTTAAATTATCACAAACTCAAGTTATTAACTTATATAAATTACGATTTGTCCTTCAATATCACGAAGCATTTCCCTTTCTGAAAAATGAAATAAAAGGTTATTTTGGAGCCCAAGGATTATTTCAATCAAAATTAAAAGATACAAACTTTAGGTTTAGAAATTCTGTAATGAATCAATGGAAAAACTGGTTAAAGAGCCATTATCAATATAAATATAATTTATCTCAAATTTACTGGTACAAATTAATACCACAAAAATGGCGAATTAGAATCACTCAGCGAGGTATAGTTCAAAAAAAAGATTTAAACAAATGGAACTTATATAAAAAAGACCAAGTAATTCATTACGAAAAACAAAAAAGTTTTGAAGTAGATTCATTACCAAACCAAAAACGAAAAGAAAAATTTCAAAAATACTATAAATTTAATCTTTTTTCGTATCAATTTATTAATTCTGAAGATAAGAAAGACTCATCCATTTATCGATTACCATTACAAGTCAATAATAAGCAAGAAATATATTCTAATTACAAGACAAATAAAAAAAAAAGCAAAGTATTTGATATGTTGGAAGGTATCTCTATCAACAATTATCTAGGAAAAGATGATATTATCAATATGGAGAAAAACCCGGACAGAAAATATTTTGATTGGAGAATTCTCCATTTTTGTCTTAGAAAAAAGGCCAATATTGAGTCCTGGATCAATACTAGAACAAAAAACAATACTAAGACTGGAAATAATCTACATCAAATAATGGATAAATTTGATAATAAAGATCTTTTTTTTCTTACGATTTGCCCAAATCAAGAAGTTAATTCATCCAATAAAAAAAAAAAACCTTTTGATTGGATGGGAATGAATGACGATGACGAAATACTAAAAAGTCCCATATCAAATTTAGAACTAGAACGTTGGTTCTTTCCAAAATTTGTAATACTTTACAACGTATATAAGAAAAAACCATGGGCGGTACCAATAAATTTACTTCTTTTCAATTTCAAGTTGAATGAAAATGCAAATGTCAGTCACAATAAAAATAAAAAAATCAACGGAAAGAACAATAAAAATATTTTTATATCTCTATCATCAAATGAAAAAAAATCTATTGAATTAGAGAATCGAAACCATGAACAAAAAGAATCAAAAGACCAAGCGGATCTTAGATCAATTTTTGCAAATCGAGAAAAGGATGTTAAAGAAGAATATGCAGGATCCGACATGAAAAAAGGTAAATCCAAAAGGAATAAGGAAGCAAAACTTAATTTCTTCAAAAAAAGGTATTTAGGCTTTCAATTACGGTGGGATGGTTCTTTAAATCAAAAACTAATCAATAATATCAAAGTCTATTGTCTCTTGCTTAGGCTGGCAAATCCACGAGAAATTTTTATATCCTCTATTCAAAGAGGGGAATTGAGTTTAGATATTCTGACGATTCAGAAAAATTTAATTTTTACAGAATTGATAAAAGGGGGAATATTGATTATCGAACCAACCCGTCTGTCGGTAAAAAATGATGGAAAATCTATTATGTATCAAACTATAAGTCTTTTATTGATTCATAAGAGCAAACAGCAAATTAATCAAAGATACAGAGAGCAATATTTTGTTGATAAAAAGAATTTGGATGAATCTACTATTGAAAGACATCAAAAGATAACTGGAAATGGGGACAAAAATGATTATGATTTATTTGTTCTTGAAAATCTTTTATCCCCTAAACATCGTAGAGAATTGAGAATTCTAATTTCTTTGAATTCAAAAAATAAAAAAGATAAAGATATTAATATAAATGCCAAAAATTTCAACGGTACTAGCGTAAAGAACTGTGATCACATTGTAGATAAAAGCAAACATTTTGATAGTGATAATAAAGATAGAAATAAATTAATTAAATTAAAGCTTTTTCTTTGGCCCAACTATCGATTAGAAGATTTAGCTTGTATAAATCGTTATTGGTTTGATACCAATAATGCCAGTCGATTCAGTATTATAAGGATACAGATATATCCACGATTGAAAATTCAGTAAAGGTATATTTGTCATATTAAAATGAACTGACATTATTATTTAATATCTCGTTATTTATTATTACTGATCAATAAAATTATCTTAAAATTAAAAAGAGAGGGGGATTTCATTTTATGGTAAAAACTTCATTCATTTCAATTATTTCACAAAACGACAAAGAAGAAAAGGAGGGATCCGTTGAATTTCAAATAGTAAGTTTTACTAATAAGATACGAAGACTTACTTTCCATTTGAAATTGCATAGAAAAGACTATTTATCTCAAAGGGGTTTACGGAAACTTCTAGGAAAACGCCAACGACTATTGTCTTATTTGGCAAAGAAAAATAGAGTACGTTATAAAGAATTAATTGGCCGTTTAGATATTCGTGAATCAAAAATTCGTTAATTTGAAGAGTCTTTTTTTTATTATTATTTTATTAGTTGATTTATCAGATCTTGAATTTTTATGAACTTCTTTTCGTTTTCAGTAATTCATGCAAGAATGAATCGAGGAAACCCCTATGAATGTACCGACAACAAAAAACGACTTCATGATAGTCAATATGGGTCCACAACACCCGTCAATGCATGGTGTTCTGCGACTCATACTTACTCTAGACGGGGAAGATGTTATTGACTGTGAACCTATATTAGGTTATTTACACAGAGGAATGGAAAAAATTGCGGAAAACCGAACAATTATACAATATTTGCCTTATGTAACACGTTGGGATTATTTAGCTACTATGTTCACAGAAGCAATAACAGTAAACGGGCCAGAACATTTGGGAAATATTCAAGTACCTAAAAGAGCCAGTTATATCAGAGTAATTATGTTGGAGTTGAGTCGTATAGCTTCTCATCTGTTATGGCTTGGCCCCTTTATGGCAGATATTGGTACACAGACTCCTTTCTTCTATATTTTTCGAGAAAGAGAGTTAATATATGATTTATTCGAAGCTGCCACCGGTATGAGAATGATGCATAATTTTTTCCGTATCGGAGGAGTAGCAGCTGATCTACCTCATGGTTGGTTAGATAAATGCTTGGATTTCTGCGATTATTTTTTAACAAGAGTTGCTGAATATCAAAAACTTATTACGCGCAATCCTATTTTTTTAGAACGAGTTGAAGGAATAGGTATTATTGGTACAGGGGAAGCAATAAATTGGGGTTTATCGGGACCTATGTTACGAGCTTCCGGCGTACAATGGGATCTTCGCAAAGTTGATCATTATGAGTGTTATGACGAATTTGATTGGGAAATCCAGTGGCAAAAAGAGGGGGATTCGTTAGCGCGTTATTTAGTCCGAATTGCTGAAATGACGGAATCCATAAAAATTATTCAACAGACTTTGGAAGGAATTCCGGGGGGACCTTATGAAAATTTAGAAATCCGATATTTTGATAAAGAAAGAGATCCCGATTGGAACCATTTTGACTACCGATTCATTAGTAAAAAAACTTCGCCTACGTTTGAATTGCCGAAACAAGAACTTTATATGAGAGTTGAAGCTCCAAAAGGAGAATTGGGAATTTTCCTGATAGGGGATCAAAGTGCTTTTCCTTGGAGATGGAAAATTCGCCCCCCGGGTTTTATCAATTTGCAAACTCTTCCTCAATTAGTTAAAAGAATGAAATTGGCTGATATTATGACAATACTAGGGAGTATAGATATCATTATGGGAGAAGTTGATCGTTAAAATGATAATTGAGACAACCGAAGTACAAGCTATCAATTCTTTTTCCGGATTGGAATCCTTAAACGAGGTCTATGGAATTTTGTGGATGCTTGTTCCTATTTTTATTCTTGTATTGGGAATCACGATAGGCATACTAGTAATTGTATGGTTAGAAAGAGAGGTATCCGCAGGGATACAACAACGTATTGGACCTGAATATGCTGGTCCTTTGGGAGTTCTTCAAGCTTTAGCTGATGGGACGAAACTACTTTTTAAAGAAAATCTTTTTCCATCAAGAGGAGATACTCTTTTATTTAACATCGGGCCATCTATAGCAGTCATATCAACTTTATTAAGCTATTCAGTAATTCCTTTTGGTTATCACCTTGTTTTAGCAAATCTAAATATGGGTGTTTTTTTATGGATTGCTATTTCAAGTATTGCCCCCTTGGGGCTTCTTATGTCAGGATATGGATCAAATAATAAATATTCCTTTTTAGGTGGTCTGCGAGCTGCCGCTCAATCGATTAGTTATGAAATACCATTAACCCTCTGTGTATTATCCATATCTCTACGTGCGATTCGTTGAAAGAAAAGATTTTCTATATTTCTATTTATTTCTTTTTATCTGTTTAGGAAAATGGAAAAATTAATTGACTAGATATCTTCCATTTTTTATTCATTATTTGGATTTGGATTGATGAACTAAACTGGATAGTTATATGGGTGAAAGAAAACAGCTTCTAAATTTGCCGTAAAAAAATTGAGACTCATTTTCTATGTACAAGAGTAAAACAGAAATAAACAATAAACATAAGAAGACAATATTTTTTGCCCCAAGATTGGTTGATTAATCATCCGGGCTTGAAGCGGGCTCAAAAGAATCAACCTTGTTGAGTTTTTACTATCATTTATATGTATTACCATAATGCTAACGGGCGATTTTGAGCAAAAAAATAAGTAGATGGTTAGGAACACAAAAATACACAAAGGATTAGTAATAGAGATTATTTTAATTATCAAAAAGGTATTTCCACATAATCGAAATAATAGAAAAAGAATATTACTTGGGGCTTTAAATTGGTAGAAATGATTCGGCAGTACTCCTCACGATTCCGATCCCGAGTATGCTTCCATCAGCTGATTAAAAACTAACTATCAGGAACGAAATAATCCTTTCCTTTTTTTGAAGAAATAAGACTAGGAACAAAAAAAGAATCTAATCTAATTACAATAAAAAAAGATCTTTTTTTTACTCTTTCTTTTCTTTTTCTATAGTCATATTCATATAAATCGATCATCGAAATTGAACTCATGCCATAATTCATCAACTAATGGAATGTCTAACCCTTATTCGTAATAGAAAAAATCTTTTCGTAATAAATAATAAAAAGAAAACGATGAGTTGAAATATCTATTGACACTTCTACAAGGAGTATTTTATTGAATTAATTATTTAAGTTATTGCTCAAAAAAGAAAAATTGAAATTCTTAAAAGATGAGATGAATTCAGACGTATTTTTTTAATATTATAACAGACAGAATTTCATTGGTCGAATTTTGGAACGTTCGATAGATTTTGTCCTATCTATCTTACAAATATATCAAGATAAAATAAGACGATATCCGTTCCTTAGATTTATTTATGGCCTTCGAGGAGCCGTATGAGATAAAAATCTCACGTACGGTTCTGAAATAGCGATGATAACAGTGATGTTATCAACGACTATGATTATCTAATAGTTCAAGTACAGTTGATATAGTTGAGGCACAATCAAAATATGGCTTTTTGGGATGGAATTTGTGGCGCCAACCTATAGGGTTTATCATTTTTTTCATTTCTTCCCTAGCAGAATGTGAAAGATTACCTTTTGATTTGCCAGAAGCAGAAGAAGAATTAGTAGCAGGTTATCAAACCGAATATTCGGGTATCAAATTTGGTTTGTTTTATATTGCTTCCTATCTAAATTTATTAGTTTCTTCATTATTTGTAACAGTTCTTTACTTGGGTGGTTGGAATATCTCTATTCCGTACATATTTGTTCCTGAGTTTTTTGAAAGAAAAAAGGTAGGTGGAGTCTTTGGAACAACAATGGATATCATTATTACATTGGCTAAAACATATCTGTTTTTGTTCCTTTCTATCACAACAAGATGGACTTTACCTAGACTAAGAATGGACCAACTATTAAATCTTGGATGGAAATTTCTTTTACCTATTTCTCTCGGTAATCTATTAGTAACAACCTCTTTCCAACTCCTTTCACTATAAAGTAATATTTTTCTATATTTACGACTTGTCTCAAACAAGAGAACGAAACAAACATAAAATTATTCATAGAGATTTGCGATATGTTCCCCATGGTAACTGGGTTCATGAATTATGGTCAACAAACTATACGAGCTGCAAGGTACATTGGTCAAAGTTTCACGATTACTTTATCCCACGCAAATCGTTTACCTGTAACTATTCAATATCCTTATGAAAAATTAATAACCTCGGAACGTTTTCGCGGTCGAATTCATTTTGAATTTGATAAATGCATTGCTTGTGAAGTATGTGTTCGTGTCTGTCCTATAAATCTACCTGTTGTTGATTGGAAATTGGAAACTGACATTCGAAAGAAGCGGTTACTTAATTACAGTATTGATTTTGGAATCTGTATATTTTGTGGTAACTGTGTTGAGTATTGTCCAACAAATTGTTTATCAATGACTGAAGAGTATGAGCTTTCTACTTATAATCGTCATGCATTGAATTATAATCAAATTGCTTTAGGTCGTTTACCAATGTCAGTAATTAACGATTATACAATTCGCACAATTTCGAATTCACCTCAAAAAAGTGGGCAAACCCCCTTTGATTTTTGATTAAAGAACAATTTCTAATTACTAAATTTGATTTAAGAATAATAGAATAATATTGCGGCTTAATTTAAATTGAAAATCTCTTAATATAGCTATAATTTTTTTTTCTAAATTCAAATTAGAGTGTTGAATTATCTTTTTCGAGAAAGAATAAAGAATGAGATTAGTCCAACAGTTGTATTTCTCTAGTAATTTCCATATATCCCTTAGGGTTGAATTCAATTATAGAAACCCATTATATATAAGATAAATAAGGTTTTCCTGGTCGGATCAACAAGGTCATGAAAAAATAACGAATTCGATTGTTTTATCTTTTATTTTCCGTACAATGGATTTATCTGAACCAATATATGATTTTCTTTTAGTCTTTCTGGGATTAGGTCTTATATTAGGAGGTCTCGGAGTGGTATTACTTACCAACCCAATTTATTCTGCTTTTTCATTGGGATTCCTTCTTGTTTGTATATCTTTATTCTACATTTTATCAAATTCTTATTTTGTAGCTGCTGCACAGCTTCTTATTTATGTAGGAGCTATAAATGTTTTAATTCTATTTGCTGTGATGTTCATGAATGGTTCAGAAGATTACAAAGATTTTAATCTTTGGACTGTTGGGAATGGGGTTACTTCTTTAGTTTGTACAAGTATTTTTGTTTTACTAATTACTATTATTCTGGATACGTCGTGGTACGGGATTATTTGGACTACAAAAGCAAACCAGATTATAGAGCAAGATTTGATAAGTAATGGTCAACAACTCGGAATTCATTTATCAACAGATTTTTTTCTTTCATTTGAATTCATTTCAATAATTCTGTTAGTTGCTTTGATAGGTGCGATTGCTGTGGCTCGTCAGTAATAAATCTTTAGAATTAGCAATCGTAATTAAAATTCAACTTTGTTCTAATTTATCACGTCTATTTTCTTTACAATTCTATTTGAAAACGATTGATGTATAAATTCTTTTATTCGATCTATTACCAATATATCTTTTTTCTGTACTTGTGATATTCTTATTCTAGGCAATCCAATATGTTGATGTTGAATTGTTGTTTATATTCAATTTATATTGAAATAAATCGAAAAGGAGTGAGTCGATGATGCTTGAACATGTGCTTGTTTTGAGTGCTTATTTATTTTCTATCGGCATTTATGGATTGATCACAAGTCGAAATATGGTTAGAGCTCTTATGTGTCTTGAACTTATATTGAATGCCATTAATATAAATTTCGTAATATTTTCAGACTTTTTTGATAGCCGCCAATTAAAAGGAAATATTTTCTCAATTTTTGTTATATCTATCGCAGCCGCTGAAGCAGCTATTGGTCCGGCTATAGTGTCGTCAATTTATCGTAATAGAAAATCCATCTCTATCAATCAATCAAATTTGTTAAATAAATAAGTAGTATTAATCATATAAAATAGAATATTCATCCATTTGAATTCACATATATGATATGTAATGTATCCAGGCTGTTTGGTAAAACGTAATGAATTAAAGTAAAGTATCTTAACTCTGTCTAATAAGCAATGCGAATGAGTCCACCCGGAATTGAATAGAAAAAAATTCTGGTAAATCATTGATTCATCTGGTGTTTAAATATATGAATATGATTCGTTTAGAAATTTACTAGATCGAAAATTTATCACGTTCAAAAAAAATTATAGATCCAATGTCACATTCAGTAAAGATTTATGATACATGTATAGGGTGTACTCAATGTGTCCGGGCTTGTCCCACTGATGTATTAGAAATGATACCTTGGGACGGATGTAAAGCTAAGCAAATCGCTTCTGCTCCCAGAACAGAGGACTGTGTCGGTTGTAAGAGATGTGAATCCGCTTGTCCAACGGATTTCTTGAGTGTTCGAGTTTATTTATGGCATGAAACAACTCGAAGCATGGGTCTAGCGTATTGATACTTTCTAGAAAAGCCCACTTGAATACATTTGATTTTTTGTTTACCGCCAAAAACCCGTACTTGAAAAAAAAAATAAAAAAATATATTAAGTTTTCGAGCACGGGTTTTTTCTGGTCCAAATGTATCTTGTCTTTACCACGAATTCTTTTCCTTGGTTAACAATATTTGTAGTTTTACCGATATCCGCAGGTTCCTTAATTTTATTTTTCCCTCATCGAGGAAATAAGGTAATTAGATGGTATACTATATGTATTTCTATCTTAGAACTCCTTTTAATGACCTATGCATTCTTTTATTATTTTCAATTGGACGATCCATTAATTCAATTAACAGAAGATTATAAATGGATCAATTGTTTTGATTTTTATTGGAGATTGGGAATAGATGGACTTTCGTTAGGGCCTATTTTACTGACAGGTTTTATAACTACTTTAGCGACTTTAGCGGCTTGGCCAGTTACTCGGGATTCACGATTATTCCATTTTTTGATGTTAGCAATGTATAGTGGGCAAATAGGATTATTTTCTTCGCAGGATCTGCTACTTTTTTTCATTATGTGGGAGTTAGAATTAATTCCTGTTTATCTACTTCTATCTATGTGGGGGGGGAAGAAACGTCTGTATTCAGCTACAAAGTTTATATTGTATACTGCAGGAAGTTCCGTTTTTTTATTAATAGGAGCCTTAGGTATCGCTTTATATGCTTCCAATGAAGCAACATTCAATTTTGAAACATCAGCCAATCAATCATATCCTGTAGCTCTGGAAATACTATTCTATATTGGATTTCTTATTGCTTTTGCTGTCAAATCGCCGATTATACCCTTACATACATGGTTACCGGACACTCATGGAGAAGCACACTACAGTACTTGTATGCTTCTAGCCGGAATCTTATTAAAAATGGGAGCATATGGATTGGTTCGGATCAATATGGAATTATTACCCCATGCCCATTCTACTTTTTCTCCTTGGTTGATAATAGTGGGCGCAATGCAAATAATCTATGCAGCTTCAACATCTTCTGGTCAACAAAATTTAAAAAAACGAATAGCTTATTCGTCTGTATCTCATATGGGTTTTATAATTGTAGGAATTTGCTCTATAAGTGAAATGGGACTCAATGGGGCCATTTTGCAAATAATATCACATGGGTTTATTGGCGCTGCACTTTTTTTCTTGGCGGGAACCAGTTATGATAGAATACGTCTTGTTTATCTTGACGAAATGGGTGGAATGGCTACCCTAATGCCAAAAATATTCACGATGTTCAGTATCTTATCACTAGCTTCCCTGGCATTACCAGGCATGAGCGGTTTTTTTTCGGAATTAATAGTATTTTTTGGAATAATTACAGACCAAAAATATCTTTTAATGCCAAAAATACTAATTACTTTTGTAATGGCAGTTGGGATTATATTAACTCCTATTTATTTATTATCGATGTTACGTCAGATGTTCTATGGATACAAGCTGTTTAATGCCCCAAACTATTTTGATTCTGGACCCCGTGAGTTATTTGTTTTGATCTCTATCCTTCTGCCTGTAATAAGTATTGGTATTTATCCGGATTTTGTTTTCTCATTATCAGTTGACAAGGTTGACACTATTCTATCAAATTTTTTTTATAGGTAGTTTTTTATAAATAAAAAAATTAAAAAGCATTCTTATGATTTTGAAAACTTCAAAATCTTTGTACAATGAAAAAAAATACTTTTTTTCATTTTAAATTCAAAAATCAATTGAATTGTAACCAAATATGTGTGGCATTTGTGAGAACTTTTTGAATCAGGTAATGTAAGGATTCAAAAAGTTCTCAACAACTTATCCTAAGTTTCTTATATATATGCTAGGCTGTCTTATGGTTGTATTTGGTCTTTTTTCAATTCAATTAGATGTTAATTTAATATAAAGGAACCATAACTATGTAGTCCTATTCCTAATAAATTAACCCCTAAATAGCATATCCAAATTATAACAAAACCGATAGAAGCGATAATTGCGGAATTTAAACCTTTAAATTTTTTATTTGTTCGAGTATGGAAATAAATGGCAAATATGGTCCAAGTAATAAATGCCCAAGTTTCTTTTGGGTCCCAACTCCAATATGATCCCCACGCTTCATTAGCCCAGACGGCTCCTGAAAGGATACCTATGGTTAACAAGATAAACCCTATACTAAGAATACGATAACCCCAATGATCTAATTGTTGAATCAATTGAAATCTGTAATAATTTCTCACAGAAAGAGTTGAAGTATTTCTTAAAATATTGACTCTTTCCGGTATATATTGGATCTCACCAAAAGAAAATAAATGATTTAATAAATTTAAATTATTGCTTTTATCAACAATTCTTATGGTTTTTTGAAATGTAATTACTAGCAGTGCTATTGATAATAATGATCCACATAAAAGAGCTGCATAGCCCAATACCATCATACTTACGTGCATCATTAACCACTGAGATTGGAGAGCTGGTACTAAGATTTCGGATTGATGCATGTTAATTAAAAAACCCGAAGTAGCAAAGCCTTGTATAAAAAAAGTACTTGTCGCGGTTATTACGCTTACAAAATTTTTATGTTTTTTAAAATATGGAACTATAGGAATAAGGGAAAAACCCCACGAAAGAAATATTAATGATTCATATAAATTACTTATTGGCAAATGCTCCGAATAAATCCAACGAGTAATTAATAATCCTGTTATACAGAAAAAAGTGGTTATCATGGCCTTTTCTAACGAATCATACAGTTCAATGAATTCGTCAATTAATAAGGTTATCAAATGAATTATAATTACAATTGAAACAACTGAAAAAGATATATGAGTTAATATATGTTCTAAAGCCGAAAATATCATAATAAATAAATAAAAAAAAAAGGGGGGGGGAGGGGATTCCCTCAATTATATAATTATATAGAAGAGAAGGAATTAAAATCAGGAATTGAATTCATTATAGGACTTATTTTATTCTTTTGAAAATTCAAAGATGTTATGCCGCCACTCGGACTCGAACCGAGATGCCCTAGCACTGCTTCCTAAGAGCAGCGTGTCTACCGATTTCACCATGGCGGCTTACTCAAAATCATAATAACCGATTTTTTTTTAATCGTCGAGCTTGAAGGAGTCAATTTAATGGAATATTTTTTAGGAAAAATTAAAATTAATGAAATACAAATAAAATTTGTACTTGCATTTTCAACATTGCATTCAATAAGGAAGGGATTTCTAGAAATATTTTATTGTATTAATCATTAGGATTTCATAGAATTATACAATTTGTGTTAGCATTTAGCAACCCA